TGCGCGTTGCATCACTACTGTACTAATAGCGGTTACTGCTGTGGTTTCAGCAGCAAATGGCGACGCTTTTCGTGTACCCCGGAACCCACAATTACCGGCAGAGGACGAAGAAACCACTTGACCTCGTACATCTGTAACAGTCACAATGGTATTATTAAAACCTGCTTGAACATGAATAACCCCTTTTGGTATTCTACGCGTCCTCTTACGTAGACGTCGGGTCCTACGTGAAACCAATTTCAGTCTCGCTTTTGCCATATTTTAGCATCTCATAAATATGAGTCAGAGATCTATGGATCTATCCATTTTTGAATATAGGGCCTTTCCCGAAGTTGATTATCCTTGTCTTTGTTTATGCCTTGGGTTGGAACAAATTACTCGAATTCGGCCCTGACGGCGTATTAATCGACATTTTTCACAAATTTTACGAACAGAGGCTCTTATTTTCATATTTGCCGACTTTCACCTTAATTCTGAATCTACGTCTTGGAAGAAAATAAGTTTCTTGAAATTTTGTATTTCGAATCATATTGAATTAATGTTGAAAAAAATACCGAAATTTTTGATTCTTATTTTTCGCAAAGTCAAAAATTCGACTAATTGAAGACTCGTTGTATTATAATAAACCTAAGTGGTAGCTTTCCCGAAATATAACCGAGAATTAGATCATTATTATCTAAATGAACCCCAAAGATGTCGTTGAGAACGGATTCTTTAATTAAACTTTCCAGAATCGATTTCTGTTTTTCAGTTAAACGAAAACCTCTTTTGTTCTGGATCAACTTCTTTATTATGGACGATCTAAAACCATAGATGTCGTTTTCAAAGATGAGGTCGTAGATGAGATACGATATTAGACAACCTGTCCCCTTTCTTTGTCACAAATAGAAAGTTGCGAATTTCATTTGGATATTAGAAGTATTACCATATATAACACAAACATTCTCCACCTATTCTTTCTAATCGAGCCTCTCGGTCTGTCATTAGACCTCGAGAAGTAGAAAGAATTACAATCCCCATCCCGCCTAAAATTCTAGGAATTCGTTGAGAGTTAGAATAGATTCGTAGACCGGGTCGACTGATGCGTTTTAAATTTAAAACTTTTCGATTTCTATAAGGCTCGTCCCGATTCCTTCTATAGCGTAGGGTTAAAACCAAAAAAGGTTTGTTGTTTTCTCGATGTTTTCTCACGTTTTCGATAAAACCCTCGCGTAAAAGTATTTGAACAAGACTTTCGCTGAGATTCGTAAATGCTATTCGAACCACTCTTTTTGTATTCATCTCAGCATTTCGTATCGAGGTTAGTATGTCAGCAATAGTATCCTTAGCCATAATGAATTAAAGTATTGGTCCCTCCCAATTTGGATATAATCAACATGTTTTTCTTGTTTTTTCTTTGGTTATGACTATGCATTTTTCAAGGTATATGCGTGAGACACAATCTACTAACTGAATCTTAATTGATTTCTTTCAAATAACTACCCTAAACATAATTATATTCTTTCTGGAATGATATTATCATGGAACTAGATTAGGGTCTCGTTTTATAATACTTCGGGAGCTAATGAAACTATTTTGGTAAAATTGAACTGTCTCAATTCCTCTGCAATCGCACCAAAAACTCGAGTGCCTTTTGGATTGCCTTCTTGATCAATGACAACTGCGGCATTGTCATCATATCGTATTATCATACCGTCGTCGCGTTTGAGTTCTTTACAAGTACGTACAATTACAGCTCTGACCACTTCTGATCTTTCTAGCGACATTTGCGGAACTGCTTCTTTGATCACAGCAACAATAACGTCACCAATATGAGCATATCGACGATTGCTAGCTCCTATGATTCGAATACACATCAATTTGCGAGCTCCGCTGTTATCCGCTACATTCAAATAGGTCTGAGGTTGAATCATATCATTTTTTTGATTATTTTTTTTAGGCAAAGTAAAGGGCGAAGAAAAAAAGAAATATTGTTTGTCCAAAAAACCAAACCTGCACCTTCGATTCGTTTGTATCCCCAAAAGCGATTTTTTTTGCTTTTGCCTTTTTCTTTTACATTTCCAAATTTTATCCCGAAAGAATGAATTGAGTTCGTATAGGCATTTTGGACGCTGCTATTGAAATAGCCCTTCTAGCTATATTTTCTGTTACGCCACCGATTTCATAAAGTATTCGACCTGGTTTAACAACAGCTACCCAATATTCAGGCGATCCTTTACCCGAACCCATACGTGTTTCTGCGGCTCTGACTGTAACCGGTTTGTCTGGAAATATACGGACCCATATTTTTCCACCGCGGCGTGCATTTCGTGTCATTGCCCGTCGACCTGCTTCTATTTGTCTAGATGTGATCCAAGCGGGTTCAAGTGCCTGAAGAGCATATTTACCGAAACAAATATAATTACCTCGATAAGAAATTCCCTTCATTCTTCCTCTATGTTGTTTACGGAATCTGGTTCTTTTGGGGTTATAGTTGATGGTTGGGTTTGAATTCCATCTCTACTCCAGAATCGGACGTGAGAGTTTCTTCTCATCCGGCTCCTCGCGAATAAAAAGATTCCAAAATAGGGAATTAAAAGGAAATTTAGATAGAATAGAATTTGAATTAAGATAGGCTTGTAGTTCATACGATATCCATGGATTTCATAAGTATAAGTAATATATCGAAGTATGGAGTTCAGCGAATCGATCTCAAATCTGGTAGTAATTTGTATCTTCTTTCTATCGTATAGTGAAAGACCTAAAAGAACTATTTCTATGAAATATAGATATATATATAATTTTATTAGTTTTGAGAATCTTAAAATGAATCTTTCTTTTGTTTTCTCCTTGAATTTAACCGCCTTAGCATCTTTAATTGACCCAAATTTAGTAATCCAAGAAAAGAAAGGTTTCGCGGGCGAATGTTGACTCTTTCAATTCAATTTCGATTTCGGTTGTAGCCATAATTTCTAACTTTTTCGAATAGATGAATTGGTCTCGGGTCCGTTCCGCCATCCAGATCAATGAATCATTAGAATTCGTGTTCAATCGAATTTTTGAGATCCACAGGTTCCGTCGTTCTCATCGCTTCTTACTTAATGTTTAGGTCTGAATTCTGCAATGGAGCTCAATGAAAGTTGTGCGTGAGTCAATCTTCTCAGTCTTTATTGACTCGAAGCTCTTGATTTTTTTGTTCTCTGGGCGGATTCATTTTAGTATGGATGAATCTGTCTTAATGCTTTCTTACATTGCCCTTTTTATGAGACGGCTCATAGACCTTACATATTCCATATTGGAATTAGATAGCATCAATCGTCGTTTTCTTTCTTTCTCTCATCCTTCCATTTATCCACACCCTTATTTTATTTTCTCTATTTTGATTCACAACTTAGAATCTGATTTTTTGTTTTTATTTAGGCAAAAAGGTTTCAGTTGCTCCAAGGATATGACTGATCTGTCATATCTTGACCGGTTCTTTGGATCCAGATAATGCGAAGTGATGAATTGGGTATTTTTCTAGAGTTATTAGTTTCGACTATCAGTGGCTTTTTTTTACTAACCCGAAAAAACCAACGAGTCACACACTAAGCATAGCAATTATAGCAAGCATTCAATTGAATTTTTATTCAACCCGATAGAATTACGAATAATTACAAATTCAAAAAATTTTTTGGTTTTGGATTGAACAGAAAAAGAAGAAATGGCTTTCTCGTTTTTTAGTATTAGCAACTAGAAGGGAAGGTCCAGAAAAAGTTTCTTATTCTCCATCAATAAATATCCAAATTTTAATGCCTAATATCCCAGAAATAGTTCGAACTGGATAGGAACAATAATCGATTTTCGCTTGAATGGTTTGTAGGGGAACTCTACCTTCTCGGATCCATTCAACCCGCGCAATTTCTTTTCCGTCAATACGTCCTGCAATTTGTACTCGAATTCCTTTTGTATTTGCTTGTTCAGTTAATTCAATTGCTTTTTTCATTGCTTTTCGAAATGAAACTCTCTTCTTTAATTGGTCGGCGATAAATTCTGCAAGAATAGTAGGATTTCTATAAGGCTTTGCAATTCTTATGATAGCAAGGTTAAATTTTCGGTTCACACAAAAAAATTCTTTTTGTAAATTTCTCTGTAATTCTTCGATTTCTCGCGGTCGCTTTTCCTTAAATAATTTTGGGGATGCTGTATAGATTTTAATTTTGATTACATCGATTTGTTTTTGAATCTCTATACGTGTAATTCCTTCGACGACGGAGTAGATTTGCATCTTTTTTTGTATATAATTCTTGATATAATCTCTTATTTTTGCATCTTCTTGTAAATTTTCTGAATACTTTTTGGGGTGTGCAAACCAAAGGGAATAATGACTTTGAGTTGTACCAAGTCTGAAACCAAGTGGATTTATTTTTTGTCCCATGTTCCCCCATTATTATACATATCGTGCTCTTCTCTAGTTCTATACTGCTTTTTCCCTTTCGTTTTTTTGAACTCTTGCATAGAGTCTGTTTCAAAAAATTTCTCTGGCTTGAACCAGAATGTCTCTTCATATTCACTTATGGAGATATCTTTCATTACAATCATTATATGGCAGGTCGGTTTTTTTATCCGATAACTACGTCCTCGCGCTCGAAGTTTTAGTCGCTTCATAGTAGTACCCTCGTTGACTTCAGCTTTACTAATGACTAAATCTGTTTCGTTAGAACCAAGAAGGGAACTAGCATTTGCTGCTGCCGAATAAACTACTTTAAAAATAGGATAACATGCTCGATAAGGCATGAGTTCTAATATCATAAGTGTTTCGTCGTAAGAACGTCCACGAATTTGGTCAATGACCCTTCTCGCTTTGTGAACAGACATAGAGATATGTTGACTTAAAGCGTATACTTCTGTTTTGTTCTCCTTTATGACCATAAAATTCTCCTCCTACTAATCAATTATAAACATCTCTATATTTTAACTCTTTTTAACGACGAGATTTATTATCGTTTTTTGTATGTTCTCGAAAATTTAAAGTAGGTGCA